AAAATTTATTCGAAATGCTTTTTTATTTCTAGAATGTTCAATATATGTTTGACATCTTCTATGCGAAAATGTTTCATTTTCATAAGATCTTCTTGACTGTTATTCAAAAGGTCCAATAATGTATGTATATTGGACCTTTTGAGGCAATTATAGACCCTGGGGAGCAATTCTGATTGGTCAATAAAAATATATTTCAATGCGATTTCTTTTTTATTTTTCCTTTGTTTAGCCAATCTATCATGATAAGTAAAGAGGGGTAAAGTCACTTTGTGTTGATTATTTTCTAAATGGAAATTTTCTTCTTCTGCATGTAAAAAAGGAATAAATAAATTAATCAAATTCCGGGAGGCTTCATGAAGTGCTTCTTTAGGAGTTAAACTTCCATTTGTCCATATTTCGAGAAAAAGTATCTCTTGTTTTTCATTCCCATTCACATAAGAATGAATACTATGATTCGCATTTCGAACAGGCATGAATACAGCATCTATAGGATAACTTCCGTCTTGAAAGTTATTTGGCGTTTTTATACGATATCCGCGATTCCTCTCGATTTGTAATTCAATACACAAATTAATTGGTTCTGTTAGGTTAGCTATATACTGTGTATTATCAACAATTTCCACAGAAGGTGGTAAGATAATGTCTTGAGCAGTTACATATCCAGGACCCTTGACACAAATAGACGCGTTACGAGTTCCATACAGATTACTTTTCAAGACAATTTCTTTCAAATTCATTAAAATTTCATGTACGGATTCTTGAATACCTACTATGGTAGAATATTCATGTGGTATTTTCTCAGATTTTGCGCGTGTGATACATGTACCTTCTATTTCTCCGAGCAAAGCTCTTCGCATTGCAATGCCTATTGTATCGGCTTGACCTTTCATAAGTGGGGCCAGAATAAAGCGTCCATAATAAAGACGCTTACTGTCTGCTCTTGATTCAACACACTTCCACTGTAGTGTCCGAGTAGATACTGTTACTTTCTCTCGAACCATAGTATATTATTTGATCAAATCATTGAATTATTTATTTCTCTTGAAATCTCTTCAATGTTTATTTTTACACACGTCTTTTTTTAGGAGGCCTACAGCCATTATGTGGCATAGGAGTTACATCCCGTATGAAACTTAATAGTATACCACTTCTACGAATAGCTCTTAATGCCGCATCTCTTCCGAGACCCGGGCCTTTTATCATAACTTCTGCTCGTTGCATACCTTGATCCACTACTGTCCGAATAGCATTTCCTGCTGCGGTTTGAGCGGCAAATGGTGTACCCCTTCTTGTACCCTTGAATCCACAAGCCCCGGCAGAGGACCAAGAAATTACTCGACCCCGTACATCTGTAACAGTCACAATGGTATTGTTGAAACTTGCTTGAACATGAATAACTCCCTTGGGGATTCTACGTGTATTCTTACGTGAACCAATACGTCTATTTCTACGCGAACCAATTTTTGGTATAGGTTTTGCCATATTTTATCATCTCATAAATATAAGTCAGAGATATATGGATATATCCATTTCATGTCAAAACAGATCCTTATTCTTTTTTTTTTTTTTTTTTTTTTTACTTATTTATTTTATTTATTTATTTGTACATCTGTACATCGGGTCCTTTAGATTTCGAGAGTCTTTTTGTTTTAGAAAGATTATCCTTGTCTTTGTTTATGTCTCGGGTTAGAACAAATTACTATAATTCGTCCCCGCCTACGGATCAATCGACATTTTTCACAAATTTTACGAATGGAGGCCCTTATTTTCATATTTGTCATTCCTTTTTTTAATTCCGAATCTACTTATTGGAAGAAAATAAGTTTCTTGAAATTTTTAATTTCGAATTGTATTTGTATCCTCACGAAAGAATGTTGAAATTGAAAAAACCGCCTAATCATTCAAGTCTTTGCTTTGGAGTCTCTAAATTATACGCCCTTTGGTTGAATCATAAGGACTTACCTCAATTTTGAGTCTATTTCCAATTTTGAGTCTATTTCCTGGTAGTATACGTATAAAACTACATGAAATCCTTTACGAAACAAAAACCAGAATAATTTTTTTGTTATCTAAACGAATCCGGAAGATACATACCATCGGTAAGTTGTTCAGTAATTAAACCCTCATGAATCCATTTTTGTTGTTTCATTCCAGGTAAAACCGCTTTGAAGTATCAACTAATGTAAGAGGGATTATATTATAAACTTGTCCTTTCTCTTTTTTCACAAATATGACCGTGTCGGCTATTAGAAAGATTACCATATATAACACAAAACTTCTCCGCCGATTCCTTCTAGTCGAGCCTTTCGGTCTGTCATTATACCTCGAGAAGTAGAAAGAATTACAACCCCCATTCCGCCTAAAATTCTAGGAATTCGTTGATAGTTAGAATATATTCGTAGACCGGGTCGACTGATCCGTTTTAAATTTAAAACAGTTCTATATGGTCCTTTCCTATTTCTTCTATGTCGTAGGGTTAAAACCAAAAAATATTTATTGCTTTCTTGATGTTTTCTCACGTTTTCAATAAAACCTTCTTGTAAAAGGATTTTAACAATATTTTCAGTGATGTTAGTAGATGGTATTCGAACTGTTCTTTTTTTATTCATGTCAGCATTTCGTATAGAGGTTATTATGTCAGCAATAGTGTCTTTACTCATGATAAACTAAGATTTTTGTTCCCCCCGAATTTTGATATAATCAACATGCTCTTTTTCTTTTTTTCTGAATTTTATGAATTCTTTTTTTTTTTTTTTTTTTTTATTTATGAATTATTTTTTTTTATTTATGAATTATTAAAGATATATACGTGATAGATAAACAATTTACTAATTAATTAAATAAATTTAATCAATTTCATTCAAATACTATATTAAGGTCTTCCCCTATAATACTTCAGGTGCTAATGAAACTATTTTAGTGAAATTTAACTGTCTTAATTCCCGGGCGATCGCGCCGAAAATTCGGGTTCCTTTTGGATTTCCTTCTTGATCAATAACAACCGCAGCGTTGTCATCATATCGTATTATCATACCGTTGTCGCGTTTGAGTTCTTTACAAGTACGTACAATGACAGCTCGGACCACTTCTGATCTTTCTAGAGGTGTATTTGGTACTGCTTCCTTGATTACAGCAACAATAATGTCACCAATATGAGCATATCGTCGATTACTAGCTCCTATGATTCGAATACACATCAATTCTCGGGCCCCGCTGTTATCCGCTACATTCAAATGGGTTTGAGGTTGAATCATATCATTTTTTTTTTATCGGTTTTTTCTTTTTCAATGCAAAGGTATAAATAAAAAAAAAAGAAATATTATTTGTTCAAAACAAAAAAAGAAACCTGCAATTGTTTTTTTTTCATCCCAAAAACCCCTTTCGTTTGTTTCTACATTCCTATCCAGAAAGAATGAATTGAGTTCGTATAGGCATTTTAGATGCCGCTATTGAAATAGCCCTTCTAGCTATATTTTCTGCTACTCCGCTCATTTCATAAAGTATTCTACCGGGTTTAACGACAGCTACCCAATATTCGGGAGATCCTTTCCCCGAACCCATACGTGTTTCTGTAGGTCTTACTGTAACAGGTTTGTCTGGAAATATGCGTACCCATATTTTTCCACCGCGGCGTGCATTTCGTGTCATTGCTCGCCGCCCTGCTTCTATTTGTCTAGATGTGATCCAAGCGGGTTCAAGCGCTTGAAGAGCATATCTACCGAAGCAAATACGATTACCTCGATAAGATATTCCTTTCATTCTTCCTCTGTGTTGTTTACGGAATCTGGTTCTTTTGGGGTTATAGTTGATGGTTGTTTAGCAATTCCATCCATCTCTACTACAGAACCGGACACGAGAGTTTCTTCTCATCCAGCTCCTCGCGAATTAAACAATTAAAAATAATTAAACAAAAAAAAATACACGGTTAATAATATATGGAATCGTGGGATTCTTTGAAATTTGATCTAATCGATTATAAATTAGAAATTTTTTGTGTTTTAATATATAATTTAACACGTATTCTATTTATAGATAATGTCATTTTGGTAGAACGCTATAATGAATCTTTATTTTGTTTTTCCTTTTATTTCGAATCGACTAAAATTTAGAAATAAAAAAAAATTCGCGGGCGAATATTTACTCTTTCAACATTCAGTTGTAAGATTAGTCTATGACATGACCTCTCAGAATAAATGAATAGGTTTCTGGTTCGTTCCGCCATCCTACTCAATGAATCATTAGGATTCGTTTTCAATAGAATCTTATGCATTCACAGGTTCTGTCGTTCCCACCACTTCTCGATTAATGATTAGGTCTGAATTTTACAACGGAGCCTCCAATTAAATTTATTCTTGAGTCAACCTTCTCAGTCTTTATTGGCTCGGGGCTCTTGATTTTTTGTTCTATGCACGGATTTGTCTAATTATGGATCAATCAGTATTGATGCTTTATTACATTCCCTTTATATGAGATGACTCATAGACCTTACATATTGGAATTATATATCATTAATATTCTTTTTCTATCTTTCTCTCACCCTTCCATTTATCTGTATACTTTATATTGCTTTACAACCCATAATCAGATTTTTTTTTTTTTTATGTAAAAAAGATTTCAGTTGCTACAATGATATGACTTATATATCATATCTTGACTGGTTCTTTCTATCCAGATAACACGAAGTGATGAGTTGGTTATTAGTTCTATAGTTATCAGTTTGTACTATGGGCTGTCCATTTTTTTGAATCCCAACCCTAAAAAAACCAACGAGTCACACACTAAGCATAGCAATTATATCAAATGATTAATCGAATTTTTATTCAACCTTATAGAATTGTTCTTTTTTTTTTTTTATTTACCAGAAAAAGAATGAAAGAGTTTGCCATTTTTTGTTTTATCACCAGATATAACTAAATATAAGTCAAGTAAGTTCTTATTATTCCTCGTCTACAAATATCCAAATTTTGATGCCTAATACCCCATAGATAGTTCGAACTGCA